GATCACACATAACTGTGGTGTCATGCATTTGGTATCTTTTAATTTTTAGGGGGGGAACTTGCTATGACTCAGCTATGACCGTAAAGGTCTCGTCGCAGTCAAATAATTTGTAGCTGGGCTTATTTATCTTTCACGGGTCGGGCATAGATACCCATAAGGGGCTATTCAGTCAATGGTTACAGGACATATAATATGTGAATTCCACTAAATCGAACGAACTACGCACGTTGTACGTACGTGTACGCATATGTACGCATATGAGCGTACGTGTACGTGTACGTGTACGTGTACGTGTACGTGTACGCACGTGTACGTGTACGTGTACGTGTACGTGTACGTGTACGTGTACGCACGTGTACGTGTACGTGTACGTGTACGTGTACGTGTACGTGTACGTACATGTACGTGTACGTGTACGTGTACGTGTACGTGTACATGTACGTGTACGTGTACGTGTACGTGTACGTGTACGTGTACGTGTATATGTACGTGTACGTGTACGTGTACGTGTACGTGTACGTGTACGTGTACGTGTACGTGTACGTGTACGTGTACGTGTACGTGTACGTGTACGTGTACGTGTACGTGTACGTGTACGTGTACGTACGCGTTTTTAGATATTAACTTAGCTTAAACAAACCCCCCTTACCCCCCGTAACTTCAAGGAGCTTATGCACATTTATGGTTGTCTTGCCAAACCCCAAAAACAAGACTAAATGTACATGCAAACATGAAGTTATTATACCCAAAATCCCACATAATAAGCTAAAATTCCCAGCCAAATAATCACTACAATCACAGGCGTGAGACTTTAAATTAAGATCTATCTATAGATATTTTTTCTTTTACTCTGTCTCCCTCCTATTGATTTTTCCGTTATTATCACTTTTTTGGCCATGAACTCCTACTAAATTATCCCATACAAATCCCAAAACCAACTGCGTTTATGTAGCTTAATAGTAAAGCAAGGCACTGAAAATGCCTAGACGAGTTATATAACTCCATAAACACAAAGGTTTGGTCCTGGCCTTCCTATTGGCTGCTAACAAGATTACACATGTAAGTCTCCGCGCCCCAGTGAAAATGCCCCTTGGATCTTAAAGCGATTCGAAGGAGCGGGCATCAAGCACACCTCTCCCCGGTAGCTTATGACGCCTTGCTTAGCCACACCCCCACGGGATACAGCAGTGATAAAAATTAAGCTATGAACGAAAGTTTGACTAAGCTATGTTGATTAAAGGGTTGGTTAATTTCGTGCCAGCCACCGCGGTTATACGATTGACCCAAGTTAATAGGCCCACGGCGTAAAGCGTGTGAAAGAAAAAATTTTCCCCACTAAAGTTAAAGTTTAATCAAGCTGTAAAAAGCTATCGATAACACTAAAATAAACTACGAAAGTGACTTTAATACTCTCAACCACACGACAGCTAAGATCCAAACTGGGATTAGATACCCCACTATGCTTAGCCTTAAACATAAGTAATTTATTAAACAAAATTATTCGCCGGAGAACTACTAGCAACAGCTTAAAACTCAAAGGACTTGGCGGTGCTTTAAACCCCCCTAGAGGAGCCTGTTCTATAATCGATAAACCCCGATAGACCTCACCACCTCTTGCTAATCCAGTCTATATACCGCCATCTTCAGCTAACCCTTAAAAAGGAATAAAAGTAAGCACAATCATCCCACATAAAAAAGTTAGGTCAAGGTGTAACCCATGGGGTGGGAAGAAATGGGCTACATTTTCTATTCAAGAACAACCTACGAAAGTTTTTATGAAACTAAAAACTAAAGGTGGATTTAGCAGTAAACCAAGAATAGAGAGCTTGGTTGAATAGGGCAATGGAGCACGCACACACCGCCCGTCACCCTCCTCAAGTGGCACAAGTCAATATAACCTATTGAAATTAAATAAAACGCAAGAGGAGACAAGTCGTAACAAGGTAAGCATACTGGAAAGTGTGCTTGGATAAACCAAAGTGTAGCTTAAGCAAAGTGTCTGGCTTACACCCAGAAGATTTCACGTATGTGACCGCTTTGAACCCAGAACTAGCCCAGACAATGACTAATCAAACTACCACAGGCCAATTAAATAAAACATTCAGTAATACAATTAAAGTATAGGAGATAGAAATTCTTTTAATCGGAGCTATAGAGAAAGTACCGCAAGGGAATGATGAAAGATTACTTAAAGTGATAAACAGCAAAGATTACCCCTTCTACCTTTTGCATAATGAGTTAGCCAGAAATAACCTAACAAAGAGAACTTAAGCTAGGTCTCCCGAAACCAGACGAGCTACCTATGAACAACCCACTGGGGTAAACTCATCTATGTTGCAAAATAGTGAGAAGATTTATAGGTAGAGGTGAAAAGCCTAACGAGCCTGGTGATAGCTGGTTGCCCAGAATAGAATTTTAGTTCAACTTTAAACTTGCCTACAAAACTTAAAAATTTTAATGCAAGTTTAAAATATATTCTAAAAAGGTACAGCTTTTTAGAATCAAGGATACAACCTTACTTAGAGAGTAAGTATTAATTAAGTCATAGTAGGCCTAGAAGCAGCCATCAATTAAGAAAGCGTTTAAGCTCGACACCCATGCCAACTTAATACCAAAATTATCTAACTAACTCCTAATATAACAACTGGGCTAATCTATTTTAATATAGAAGCAATAATGCTAATATGAGTAACCGAGAGATATCTCTCCAGTGCATAAGCTTATAACAGCAACGGATGACCACTGATAGTTAACAACAGCGTAGAAATAATCCAACAATAAAACATCTACCAAACCAATTGTTAATCCAACACAGGCATGCGACTAAGGAAAGATTAAAAGAAGTAAAAGGAACTCGGCAAACACGAACCCCGCCTGTTTACCAAAAACATCACCTCCAGCATTTCTAGTATTGGAGGCACTGCCTGCCCGGTGACATTAGTTAAACGGCCGCGGTATTCTGACCGTGCAAAGGTAGCATAATCATTTGTTCTCTAAATAAGGACTTGTATGAAAGGCCACACGAGGGTTTAACTGTCTCTTACTTCCAATCAGTGAAATTGACCTTCCCGTGAAGAGGCGGGAATAAAATAATAAGACGAGAAGACCCTATGGAGCTTCAATTAACTAGCCCAAAAGATTCTATCTACCAGACCGACAGGAACAACATACTTCTTCTATGGGCTAACAATTTGGGTTGGGGCGACCTCGGAGCATAAAACAACCTCCGAGTGATATTAATCTAGACATACTAGTCAAAATGCTCACTTACTTATTGATCCAAAACTTCTTTGATCAACGGAACAAGTTACCCTAGGGATAACAGCGCAATCCTATTTAAGAGTCCATATCGACAATAGGGTTTACGACCTCGATGTTGGATCAGGACATCCTAATGGTGCAGGAGCTATTAAGGGTTCGTTTGTTCAACGATTAAAGTCCTACGTGATCTGAGTTCAGACCGGAGCAATCCAGGTCGGTTTCTATCTATTTAAACAGCTTCTCCCAGTACGAAAGGACAAGAGAAGTAAGGCCTCCCTCACTAAAGCGCCTTAAGACCAATAGATGATTTAATCTAAATCTAGTAAGTCTACCCCCAATGCTGCCCAAGAGATAGGGCTTTGTTAGGGTGGCAGAGCCCGGCGATTGCATAAAACTTAAACCTTTATACCCAGAGGTTCAAATCCTCTCCCTAACACTATGTTTATAATTAACACTATCTCACTAGTTGTACCCATTCTCCTCGCCGTAGCTTTCTTAACACTAGTAGAGCGAAAAGTACTAGGCTATATACAACTTCGTAAAGGACCAAACATTGTAGGACCCTATGGCCTCCTGCAACCTATCGCAGATGCTATAAAACTTTTCACCAAAGAACCCCTACGCCCACTCACATCGTCTGTGACCATGTTTATTATAGCCCCTATTCTAGCCCTAACACTAGCCCTAACCATGTGAATTCCCCTGCCAATGCCATACCCCCTTGTCAACATAAACCTCGGAGTGCTGTTTATACTAGCAATATCAAGTCTAGCTGTATACTCTATCCTTTGATCAGGATGAGCTTCAAACTCAAAATATGCTCTGATTGGAGCCCTACGAGCTGTAGCCCAGACAATTTCATACGAAGTCACATTAACCATTATCCTCCTATCAGTCCTACTAATGAATGGCTCATTCACACTCTCTACCTTAATTACTACTCAAGAGCACCTCTGACTAATTTTCCCTACATGACCCCTAGCCATGATATGATTTATTTCCACTCTAGCAGAAACTAACCGAGCCCCTTTCGACCTAGCAGAAGGAGAATCAGAGCTAGTCTCAGGTTTTAACGTCGAATATGCAGCAGGCCCATTCGCCCTATTTTTCCTAGCAGAATATACTAATATTATTATAATAAATGCCCTCACGACTGTCCTATTCTTCGGAGCATTTCATAGCCCCTATATACCAGAACTATACACCGTCAACTTTACCGTAAAAACACTACTCCTAACAGCCTCTTTCCTATGAATCCGTGCATCATATCCCCGATTCCGATATGACCAATTAATACACCTACTATGAAAAAGCTTCCTACCCCTAACACTAGCCCTGTGCATGTGACATGTAACACTACCTATTATCACAGCGAGCATTCCTCCCCAGATATAAGAAATATGTCTGACAAAAGAATTACTTTGATAGAGTAAATAATAGAGGTTGCAATCCTCTTATTTCTAGAATTATAGGAATTGAACCTAATCTTAAGAACTCAAAAATCTTCGTGCTACCTAATTACACCATATCCTAAAGTAAGGTCAGCTAAATAAGCTATCGGGCCCATACCCCGAAAATGTTGGTTATCCCCTTCCCGTACTAATAAAACCTCCCATTCTTATCATTATCACATCCACTATTGTCCTAGGAACCATAATCGTTTTATTTAGCTCCCATTGACTCATAATCTGAATTGGCTTTGAAATAAACATACTAGCTATTATCCCAGTCCTAATGAAAAAATTTAATCCACGAGCCATAGAAGCCTCTACAAAATATTTCCTCACACAAGCCACTGCATCCATGCTTCTAATACTAGGCATTATTATCAACCTACTATACTCAGGACACTGAACAGTCTCAATAATCCCCAACCCAGTCGCATCAACCGTAATCACCATTGCCCTAGCAATGAAACTCGGTCTATCCCCCTTTCATTTCTGAGTCCCAGAAGTCACACAAGGCGTCTCTTTATCCTCAGGAATGATCCTACTAACATGACAAAAAATCGCACCTCTATCCGTCCTATATCAAATCTCACCATCCATCAACCCAAACCTACTGGTAACAATAGCTGCTACATCCGTATTAGTAGGAGGCTGAGGAGGACTAAACCAAACTCAACTTCGAAAAATCCTAGCATACTCTTCAATCGCCCACATGGGTTGAATGGCTGCCATTATAGTATATAACCCCACCCTAATAATCCTTAACCTTGCAATTTATATCATAATAACTCTAGGGACATTTATACTATTCATGTACAACCTATCTACAACAACCCTGTCACTGTCCCATACATGAAATAAATCACCACTAATTGCCTCACTAATCCTAGCACTTATACTATCACTAGGCGGCCTCCCTCCCCTCTCAGGCTTTATTCCCAAATGAATAATTATTCAGGAGCTAACAAAAAATGATATAATTATTATACCCATATTCATAGCCATCACAGCCCTACTAAACCTTTACTTCTACATGCGTCTAACATATGCCACGGCGCTAACAATGTTTCCCTCAGCAAATAATATAAAAATAAAATGACAGTTTGAAAGCACAAAAAAAATAATTCTCTTACCCCCTCTAATCGTAGCATCGACCATACTCCTCCCACTAACTCCAATACTATCAATCATGGACTAGAGATTTAGGCTAAAAAGACCGAGGACCTTCAAAGTCCCAAGTAAGTGAAACTCACTTAATCTCTGCAACTACCTAAGGACTGCAAGAACATATCTCACATCAATTGAACGCAAAACAACCGCTTTAATTAAGCTAAGCCCTCCTAGATCGGTGGGCTTCTATCCCACAAAATTTTAGTTAACAGCTAAAAACCCCAAACAACTGGCTTCAATCTACTTCTCCCGCCGCGTGGAAAAAAAAGGCGGGAGAAGCCCCGGCAGAATTGAATCTGCTTCTTTGAATTTGCAATTCAATATGATTATTCACCACAGAGCTTGGCAAAAAGGGGACTCAACCTCTATTCTTAGATTTACAGTCTAGTGCTTTTATCAGCCATTTTACCTATGTTCATAAATCGATGACTGTTCTCTACAAATCATAAAGATATTGGCACTCTTTACCTTCTGTTCGGTGCATGAGCCGGAATAGTAGGTACTGCTCTCAGCCTTTTAATCCGTGCCGAGCTAGGTCAGCCCGGGGCTCTGTTGGGGGATGATCAAATCTACAATGTAATCGTAACTGCCCATGCATTCGTAATAATCTTCTTTATGGTCATGCCTATTATAATTGGGGGATTTGGGAACTGATTAGTACCCTTAATAATTGGTGCCCCCGACATAGCATTTCCTCGAATAAATAATATAAGTTTCTGACTGCTGCCACCATCTTTCTTATTGCTCCTAGCCTCTTCTATAGTAGAAGCAGGGGCAGGGACTGGATGAACTGTCTACCCCCCTCTAGCGGGTAATCTGGCCCATGCAGGGGCATCAGTAGACTTAACAATCTTTTCTCTACACTTAGCAGGTATCTCTTCTATTCTAGGAGCTATCAATTTCATCACTACTATTATCAACATGAAGCCCCCTGCAATGTCTCAATATCAAACCCCCCTGTTTGTATGATCAGTCCTAATTACGGCAGTGCTTCTTCTTTTATCTCTGCCAGTCTTAGCAGCTGGAATTACCATACTACTTACAGATCGAAACCTTAATACCACCTTTTTTGACCCAGCCGGAGGAGGAGACCCTATTCTATATCAACACTTGTTTTGATTCTTCGGACACCCTGAAGTTTATATCCTAATTCTTCCAGGGTTCGGAATGATCTCTCACATTGTCACTTATTACTCAGGAAAAAAAGAGCCTTTCGGCTATATAGGAATAGTCTGAGCGATAATGTCTATTGGATTCTTAGGATTTATCGTGTGAGCTCACCATATGTTTACCGTAGGTATAGATGTCGACACACGAGCTTACTTCACTTCAGCCACCATAATTATTGCAATCCCAACAGGGGTTAAAGTATTTAGCTGATTAGCCACCCTACACGGAGGGAATATTAAATGATCTCCCGCTATAATATGAGCCCTAGGCTTTATTTTCCTGTTTACAGTGGGGGGCCTTACAGGAATTGTCCTAGCTAACTCATCTCTAGATATTGTTCTTCATGATACATACTATGTGGTAGCTCATTTCCACTATGTGTTATCAATGGGGGCTGTCTTTGCCATTATGGGGGGATTTGTGCATTGATTCCCACTGTTTTCAGGCTATACGCTTAATAATACATGAGCAAAAATTCACTTCATAATCATGTTCGTAGGGGTTAATATGACATTCTTTCCCCAGCATTTTCTAGGCCTGTCAGGAATACCTCGGCGATACTCCGACTATCCGGATGCCTATACAACATGAAATACAGTATCTTCTATAGGCTCATTCATTTCACTAACAGCAGTTATACTAATAATTTTTATGATTTGGGAGGCCTTTGCATCAAAACGAGAGGTGGCAGTGGTAGAACTCACTTCAACCAACATTGAGTGGCTACATGGATGTCCTCCTCCATATCACACATTTGAAGAACCCACTTACGTTACACTAAAATAAGAAAGGAGGGAGTCGAACCCTCTGGAGTTGGTTTCAAGCCAATATCATAACCACTATGCCTCTCTCGATAAAGAGATATTAGTAAAAATTACATAACTTTGTCAGGGTTAAATTATAGGTGAAAATCCTTTATATCTTTATGGCACACCCCTTTCAAATAGGTCTTCAAGATGCAACTTCTCCTATCATAGAAGAACTCCTACATTTTCATGACCATACATTAATAATTGTATTCCTAATTAGCTCCTTAGTTCTCTATATTATTTCAACTATATTAACTACCAAATTAACACACACAAACACAATGGATGCACAAGAAGTAGAGACGGTGTGAACCATCCTGCCAGCTATAATCCTAATTCTAATCGCACTCCCATCGCTACGGATTCTCTATATAATGGATGAAATCAATAACCCCTCACTGACCGTAAAAACCATGGGCCATCAATGATATTGAAGTTACGAGTACACAGATTATGAAGATCTAAATTTTGACTCCTACATGACTCCAACACAAGAACTAAAGCCTGGAGAACTGCGGTTATTAGAAGTGGACAATCGAGTAGTACTGCCCATAGAAATAACGATCCGTATGCTAATCTCATCAGAAGATGTCTTGCACTCATGAGCTGTACCATCCCTAGGGTTAAAAACCGATGCAATCCCAGGACGACTAAATCAAACAACTCTCATAGCCATGCGACCGGGACTATATTATGGCCAATGCTCAGAAATTTGTGGCTCCAACCACAGCTTTATGCCTATTGTCCTCGAGCTAGTCCCACTATCCTACTTTGAAAAATGGTCTGCCTCAATACTATAAAATCATTAAGAAGCTAATATAGCGTTAACCTTTTAAGTTAAAGACTGAGAATGCAAACTTCTCCTTAATGAAAATGCCACAACTAGACACATCAGCATGATCTATCACAATCCTATCTATAGTTCTAGCACTATTTATTATATTCCAATTAAAAGTCTCAAAATATAAATACCCTGAAATCCCCGAGCCAAAGCCTCTCTCATCACCAAAGAAACCTATACCTTGAGAAGAAAAATGAACGAAAGTTTGTTCACCTCTTTTATTACCCCAACAATAATGGGAATTCCTATTGTAGTATTAATCATTATGTTTCCGAGCATTCTATTTCCTTCTCCTAGTCGACTAGTCAATAACCGCTTAGTATCTATTCAACAGTGACTAGTCCGACTAACATCAAAACAAATACTTTCCATTCATAATCATAAAGGACAAACCTGAGCACTAATGTTGATGTCACTAATCCTATTTATTGGCTCGACCAATCTTCTGGGTCTGTTGCCACACTCATTCACACCCACCACACAACTGTCAATGAATCTGGGAATAGCTATTCCCTTGTGGACAGGCACAGTTGCTATCGGACTTCGATACAAGACCAAGGCATCCTTGGCTCACTTTCTACCTCAAGGAACACCTTTTCCCCTAATCCCTATACTTGTAATTATCGAAACGATCAGCCTATTCATCCAACCTATAGCCTTAGCCGTTCGACTAACCGCTAACATTACTGCAGGTCACCTGCTCATCCATTTGATTGGGGGAGCTACTCTGGCCCTAACAAGTATTAGCACCATTACAGCCCTTATCACCTTTACCATTCTAGTGCTACTCACTATTCTTGAGTTCGCTGTAGCCCTCATTCAGGCCTACGTCTTCACTCTACTAGTAAGCCTATACTTACACGATAACACCTAATGACTCACCAAACGCATGCATATCACATAGTCAATCCAAGTCCATGGCCACTAACAGGAGCCCTCTCAGCCCTTCTTATGACATCAGGATTAATTATATGATTCCACTTTAGCTCTGTATTCTTGTTATTGCTAGGTCTTACAACCAACATACTCACTATATACCAATGATGGCGAGATATTATCCGAGAGAGTACCTTTCAGGGCCACCACACCCCTGTTGTCCAAAAAGGATTGCGATATGGAATAGTCCTATTTATCGTGTCAGAAGTATTCTTCTTCGCAGGATTTTTCTGAGCCTTTTACCACTCAAGCCTAGCACCAACTCCAGAACTGGGAGCATGCTGACCACCTACAGGTATTACTCCCCTAAATCCACTAGAAGTGCCGCTTCTCAATACTTCAGTACTTCTTGCATCCGGAGTGTCCATTACCTGGGCACACCACAGCTTAATGGAGGGAAACCGCAAGCACATGCTTCAAGCCCTATTTATTACTATCTCCCTAGGCGTGTACTTTACACTTCTACAAGCCTCAGAATATTATGAGGCATCTTTTACTATCTCAGACGGGGTCTACGGCTCAACTTTTTTTATAGCGACTGGATTTCACGGACTTCACGTAATCATCGGTTCAACTTTTCTCACAGTTTGCTTCCTACGACAACTACATTTTCATTTCACATCAAGTCACCACTTCGGCTTCGAAGCAGCAGCATGATACTGACATTTCGTAGATGTCGTATGACTATTCCTATATGTTTCCATCTATTGATGAGGATCTTGCTTCTTTAGTACCGATCAGTACAATTGACTTCCAATCAATCAGCTCTGGTGCAATCCAGAAGGAAGTAATCAACTTAATCTTAGCACTGTTCACTAACATAATACTAGCCTCCTTGCTCGTTCTTATCGCCTTTTGACTGCCGCAATTAAATATTTACGCAGAGAAAGTGAGCCCCTATGAATGCGGGTTTGACCCCCTAGGATCGGCACGCCTCCCTTTTTCTATAAAATTTTTCCTAGTAGCTATTACATTCCTACTATTTGACCTAGAAATTGCACTACTCCTCCCCCTTCCCTGAGCATCACAAACTGACAACCTAACAACGATACTCACCATAGCACTACTGCTTATCTCTCTATTAGCCGCAAGCCTGGCCTATGAATGAACTGAAAAAGGTCTAGAATGAGCTGAATATGATAATTAGTTTAAACTAAAACAAATGATTTCGACTCATTAGATTATGAGTAATAGCATAATTATCAAATGCCTGTAGTCTATGTCAACATTTTCTTAGCTTTCATCGTGTCTCTAATAGGGCTACTTATTTATCGATCTCATCTAATGTCTTCCCTACTTTGCCTAGAAGGTATAATGCTATCTTTATTTGTTATGCTAACAGTAACAGTTTTAAATAACCATTTCACACTAGCCAACATAGCCCCAATTATCCTGCTGGTATTCGCCGCCTGCGAAGCGGCATTAGGATTATCCCTGCTAGTAATAGTCTCCAACACTTACGGAACTGATTACGTACAAAACCTCAATCTCTTACAATGCTAAAAATTATCCTCCCCACTATAATATTAATGCCCCTTACATGAGCATCAAAGCCCAATATAATTTGAATCAACACAACAGCTTACAGCCTGCTCATTAGTCTTATTAGCCTGACATACCTCAACCAGCTCAGTGATAATAGTCAAAACTTCTCAATATTATTCTTTACCGACTCCCTATCAGCCCCCTTACTAGCCCTTACAACATGACTACTGCCTTTAATACTAATGGCGAGTCAATTCCACCTGTCAAAGGAAACCCTAGCCCGAAAAAAATTATACATCACTATACTAATCCTTCTACAACTATTCCTAATCATGGCCTTCTCTGCCATAGAGCTGATCCTATTCTATATCTTGTTTGAAGCCACCCTAATACCCACTCTAGTCATTATTACTCGATGAGGAAATCAAACAGAACGGTTAAACGCGGGCCTTTACTTTCTATTTTATACTCTAGTAGGATCTTTACCACTACTAATTGCACTACTACACACTCAAAATAATCTAGGCTCCCTAAACTTTCTCATAATACAATACTGAACCCAGCCTCTGCCAAACTCCTGATCCAGTGCCTTCCTGTGACTAGCGTGTATAATAGCATTCATAGTAAAAATACCTCTATACGGCCTTCACTTATGACTGCCAAAAGCACATGTAGAAGCCCCCATCGCAGGATCCATAGTGCTTGCCGCCGTGCTCCTAAAACTAGGAGGCTACGGCATGATACGAATTACAACACTACTTGGCCCTCTAACAAGCTTCATGGCCTACCCCTTCATAATACTCTCGCTATGGGGCATAATTATAACAAGCTCTATTTGCCTACGCCAAACGGATCTAAAGTCTCTAATTGCCTACTCCTCTGTTAGTCACATAGCCCTGGTCATTGTAGCAGTATTAATCCAAACCCCATGAAGCTACATAGGAGCAACAGCCTTAATAGTTGCCCATGGACTAACATCCTCCATACTATTCTGTCTTGCAAACTCCAACTATGAGCGAATTCATAGCCGAACTATAATCCTTGCGCGAGGCTTACAAACACTCCTCCCACTTATAGCAGCTTGATGACTACTAGCAAGTCTTACTAATCTAGCACTCCCTCCTACCATCAACCTCATCGGAGAACTGTTCGTGGTAGTAGCCACATTTTCATGATCTAACATCACTATCGCCCTAATAGGAACCAATATCATTATTACTGCCCTCTATTCTCTCTACATACTAATCACCACACAACGAGGCAAGTACACGGATCATGTCAAAAGTATCAAACCATCCTTCACACGAGAAAACGCTCTGATAGCTCTCCACCTTCTGCCCCTTCTACTACTATCCCTTAACCCCAAAATAATCCTAGGGCCCATTTACTGTAAATATAGTTTAACAAAAACATTAGATTGTGAATCTAATAATAAAAGCTCAAGTCTTTTTATTTACCGAAAAAGTACGCAAGAACTGCTAACTCATGCGTCCATGCATAAAATCATGGCTTTTTCAACTTTTAAAGGATAGAAGTAATCCATTGGTCTTAGGAACCAAAAAATTGGTGCAACTCCAAATAAAAGTAATCAATCTATTTGCTTCCTCTATTGCCATAACTTTACTCATGTTAACAATACCAATTATCCTTACCAGCGCTTCAACGTATAAAAATAAATTCTACCCACAGTATGTAAAAACTACAATTTCCCATGCTTTCATAATTAGTACTATTCCTATAATGATATTCTTCTACTCAGGGCAAGAGATAATTATCTCAAACTGACATTGAATAACTATTCAGACCCTAAAACTAACTCTAAGCTTTAAACTAGACTATTTCTCGATAATTTTCATGCCGGTAGCCCTGTTCGTTACATGATCAATCATAGAGTTTTCTATTTGGTATATACACACTGACCCCAACATTAACCGATTCTTCAAATATCTACTTATATTCCTTATTACTATAATAATCTTAGTAACCGCAAATAATCTGTTCCAATTATTTATTGGCTGAGAAGGGGTAGGGATCATATCTTTCCTTCTTATCGGGTGATGATACGGACGAACAGACGCCAATACAGCTGCCCTCCAAGCAGTCTTATATAATCGCATCGGAGACGTAGGCTTTATCCTGGCCATAGCCTGATTTTTACTTAATACGAATGCATGAGATTTCCAACAAATCTTTGCAATTGAACATGATAACCTCAACATTCCACTAGCAGGACTACTCCTAGCAGCTACTGGAAAATCAGCCCAATTCGGCCTTCATCCATGACTCCCATCAGCTATAGAAGGGCCTACTCCTGTTTCAGCCCTACTCCACTCTAGTACAATAGTAGTAGCAGGGGTATTTCTTCTGATCCGATTCCACCCCTTAATGGAGCATAATAAAACTATCCAAACAGCTGCTTTATGCTTAGGAGCAATAACAACCTTATTTACAGCAGCCTGCGCTCTCACTCAAAATGATATTAAAAAGATTATTGCCTTCTCCACCTCAAGCCAATTAGGGCTAATAATCGTAACAATTGGAATTAACCAACCTTATTTAGCATTTCTTCATATCTGTACACACGCATTTTTCAAAGCTATACTGTTTATATGCTCCGGATCCATTATTCACAGCCTAAACAATGAACAAGATATCCGAAAAATAGGAGGCCTATTCAAAGCCTTACCACTTACCACCACCGCACTGATTATCGGGACTCTAGCACTTACAGGTATACCTTTCCTAACAGGATTTTACTCTAAAGACCTAATTATCGAGACCGCTAACACGTCATATACCAACGCCTGAGCCCTACTAACAACTCTCATTGCCACATCCATAACCGCCGCCTATAGCACTCGAATTGTATTCTTCGCACTTCTAGGACAACCTCGCTTTAACCCCGCCATTGTTATCAACGAAAATAACCCTCTCCTAATCAACTCCATCAAACGTCTACTCCTAGGAAGTATTTTCGCAGGATACCTAATCTCTCATAATATCACACCTACTACCATCCCACAAATAACTATGCCCTACTATCTAAAAATAACAGCCCTTGCGGTCACTATACTAGGCTTTATCCTAGCACTAGAACTCAACTCTACTATGCAAGGCCTCAAATTTAACTATCCACAAAGTCCATTCAAATTTTCTAATCAACTAGGGTATTTCCCCATTATTATTCACCGCCTTCTACCAATAATGAGCCTATCAATAAGCCAAAAAACGGCATCCATATTACTAGACATAATCTGACTAGAAAATGTACTACCAAAATCTATCTCCTACTTCCAAATAAAATCCTCAATCACAGTTTCCAATCAGAAAGGACTAATTAAATTATATTTCCTCTCTTTCATGATCACACTGGCCCTAAGCTTCTTTGTACTTAATTTCCACGGGTAACCTCCATAATTACTAATACACCAATAAGAAGAGACCACCCAGTGACAACAACCAATCAAGTCCCATAACTATATAAAGCCGCAATACCCATGGCCTCCTCACTAAAAAACCCTGAATCCCCCGTGTCATAAATTACTCAATCACCCATTCCATTAAATTTAAACACAATCTCAACTTCATCATCTTTTAGGACATAACAGGCAATCAATAGTTCAGACAACAAACCCACGATAAACGCGCCTAATACAGCTTTATTAGAGACCCAAGCCTCGGGGTATTGCTCGGTGGCCATAGCCGTAGTATAGCCAAAAACTACAAGTATCCCACCTAAATAAATTAAAAAAACTATTAAACCTAGAAAAGATCCCCCAAAACTTAACACAATGCCACACCCGACACCTCCACTAATAATCAAAACCAATCCACCATAAATGGGAGAAGGCTTAGAAGAAAACCCCACAAAACCCATTACAAAGACGACACTTAAAATAAACACGATATACGTTATCATTATTCTCACATGGAGTCTAACCACGACTAATGACATGAAAAATCACCGTTGTACTTCAACTATAAGAACCTTAATGACCAACATCCGAAAAACCCACCCATTAGCTAAAATCATCAACAACTCACTTATTGATCTCCCAACACCATCAAATATCTCAGCATGATGAAACTTCGGATCTCTCCTCGGAGTATGTTTAGTACTACAAATTCTAACGGGCCTATTTCTAGCCATACACTACACATCAGATACAACTACAGCCTTTTCATCAATCACCCATATTTGCCGAGATGTTCACTACGGATGAATTATCCGATACATACATGCTAACGGAGCTTCCATGTTCTTTATCTGCCTGTTCATGCACGTAGGACGGGGTCTGTACTATGGCTCATACCTACTCTCAGAAACATGAAACATTGGCATTATCCTCCTATTTACAGTTATAGCCACCGCATTCATAGGATATGTCCTGCCCTGAGGCCAAATATCCTTCTGAGGAGCAACTGTTATCACCAACCTCCTATCAGCCATCCCCTATATTGGAACAGACCTAGTAGAATGGATCTGAGGGGGCTTTTCTGTGAATAAGGCAACTCTGACACGATTCTTTGCCTTCCACTTTATTCTTCCATTCATCATCTTGACACTAGCAGCAGTCCACCTATTATTCCTACACGAAACAGGATCTAATAACCCCTCTGGAATCCCATCTGACTCAGACAAAATCCCATTTCATCCATATTATACAATTAAAGACGCCCTAGGCGCCCTACTTTTCATCCTAGCCCTAACAACTCTAGTCCTATTCTCGCCTGACCTACTAGGAGATCCCGATAACTACACCCCCGCAAACCCACTGAGCACCCCACCCCACATCAAACCTGAATGATATTTTCTATTTGCCTACGCTATTCTACGGTCCATCCCCAACAAACTAGGAGGAGTGCTAGCACTAATTTTCTCTATCCTAATCCTAGCTATTATCCCCCTTCTACACACATCCAAGCAACGAGGAATAATGTTCCGACCCCTAAGCCAATGCCTATTCTGACTTCTAGTAGCAGACCTACTAACACTAACATGAATCGGAGGGCAACCAGTAGAACACCCCTTTATCATTATCGGCCAGTTGGCCTCTATCCTCTACTTCACAATCCTCCTAGTGCTCATGCCTATCGCTGGGATCATTGAAAATAACCTCTCAAAATGAAGAGTCTTTGTAGTATAGTAATTACCTTGGTCTTGTAAGCCAAAAACGGAGAATACCTACCCTCCCCAAGACTCAAGGAAGAAGCAACAGCCCCACTATTAGCACCCAAAGCTAATGTTCTATTTAAACTATTCCCTGGTACATACCATTATTTTACCCTGTGTCCTATTCATTTCATATATACCATTCCATGTACTGTACCATCATAGTATGTTCTTAAGTACCCTCCTCTTTTATTTTTTCTCCCCCTATGTACGTCGTGCATTAATGGCGTGCCCCATGCATATAAGCATGTACATACTGTGCTTGGTCTTACATGAGGACCTACATTTCAAAAGCTTGTTTTAGGTGTATAGTTTGTAAGCATGTATTTCACTTAGTCCGGGAGCTTAATCACCAGGCCTCGAGAAACCAGCAATCCTTGCGAGTACGTGTACCTCTTCTCGCTCCGGGCCCATGAAATGTGGGGGTTTCTATGTTGAAACTATACCTGGCATCTGGTTCTTACCTCAGGGCCATGATAGCTCTAGACTCCAATCCTACTGACTCTTCAAATAGGACATCTCGATGGACTAATGACTAATCAGCCCAT